ATGTCTAGGACAATATTAAATCATCGAAAACTTACAGCAGCTTGCCAAACAAAGGCTAAGAGAAAAAAGAGAAGGGGTATTACTGGCATAAAATCTACGATTGGGTTCAAAAAAGCGTAGGCCTCGGGCAATTTTCCTAAGAAAAAACTACTCGAATAAAGGGCGGAATTAAGACAGATACAGATCAAACTAAAGATATTAAGCATAACAAACATTTTTTTTTTTTGCGAATTGAAAAAATCATCCTTTCATACAATATCTTAATTGAATTATTACAGATCAAACTAAAGATATTAAGCATAACAAACATTTTTTTTTTTTGCGAATTGAAAAAATCATCCTTTCATACAATATCTTAATTGAATTATATGTAATGATCAATAAATTCAGTTTTGTTATATATCAATACATGTCAAAATTCCAGGACTCAATAGAGCATAGATATTTGGACTGGAATTGACGAATAACCAATAGCGATATTAGTCTTTCGTAGTATCGAACAGAAATCTAAATGGGGCGTGGCCAAGTGGTAAGGCAACGGGTTTTGGTCCCGGTATTCGGAGGTTCGAATCCTTCCGTCCCAGGAAATACCTATAATGTCTATATAAATAGACATTTTTTAAAAATAAAATAATGAAATAAAAGATTGTCTTTTTGAACTACTTTATCATTCAAAATAGAATGTTGAATGGATAGAGTGTGATTCTTGTTTCTGATTTTGAATCATTCCATTTTCTCTGAATCATATCTTTTTCACAAATGGAGTTCAAATACATACAGATGGAGCTAAATCGAGTTATGATCTAACTAAGGTAGGAATATAGACCACAATTTTGAAATAAAGAAAAAGGTGGTTGAATGTACTTTTCATGGTATATCCATTCCCTTAGAATATTCTAGTTAGTTTTTTCAAACTATGTTCCTATGATAATAAGACTTAATTAACAATGTAAGATATCAATTTCAATAGTTGTGTCTGTATCGATCTAATTAGCAAATTATCAAGTTACATATGTAACACATGTATTTTCTTTGAACCTCGGTTTTAATTCATTTCGTATTTGATTTGGTTCGAAGAAATAATTCGAAATTGATGTAGTAATAGAGACTAGAGACGGGGTATTCATACACACTATTCTATTCCCATTTCTTTAAATGAAAATTATTTTATCGTCCCGGCAATTCCTCTCCTCTTTTTCTTTTGTAGAGTTTCGTTTTCAGTCTGAAATAAAAGAATGCATTGAAATTAAATTCTTGAGAAGATTTCTTTACTTTTCTTAAAAAGCACCGATTCATATAAAATATGAAAAAATATAGATTTCTATGAAACGATCGAACAAATGACTATTCATGATTCCATAATTGAATCAATTACATATCAGTTGCAAACTAGAGAAATGTTATGGTAAAACTTCGTTTGAAACGATGTGGTAAAAAGCAACGTGCGACTTGACAGACATGATCAGTTGTGGATTTGTACACCCACCCCTTTCTAGTCTATAGAAATGAAGGTGCTCTTAGCTCGACATCCTTTGTTCTGTTCGATTAAAACAACTGTTTTTGTTGGGGTTTAATGTCAATAGTATATGATGTAGCTCGAGTAGAAAGTATTGATTCATTTCTCAGGAGCAAGGATCTCTGGTTAGTGCCAATTAATAAGTTGGAACAACTTCGTAAGTATATTTTGATCTAGTAGAAATCGAAAGGATCCAATTCGAACAAGTTTTTAAATAAAAAAAGGAAAATTTGTTGGAATTTAGTGAAACTCTTTTAATCAAAAGTGTGTCATGCGGGAATCGACCGTTCACATGATTTTTTGATAGAAAGAAATCATAAAAAGGGGCATGTTGCTGTCATTTTGAAATGATTCAAATTCACCGAAGTAATGTCTAAACCCAATGATTTCAGTCAAAGATAAAGTATTTTGGAACAAGGAAATACCGTTTTTTCACTTGTCTCAACAACTAGATAAAGAATTCAGATATATTATAAATGAGACAAAAACAAAAAGGGGTTAGAGACTACTCAAGAAATGAAAGAAATGCCTATTTCTTTTGAACTATTTCAGAGTTATCCAACTTGAGTTATGAGAATACAAATCATTTTTTTTTTAAAAAAAAAAAGAGGAATAAAAAAGGATTAAAAAATCCATAGTCTAATTGATTTGATGATGTTATGGATCTATTTAACATTTTTATTCTACCTATACATAGATCTAACAATTTCTCGAGCCGTATGAGGAGAAAACTTCGTATACGTTTCTAGGGGGGGTTATAGTTCATCTACATCTATCCCAATGAGCCCTTTATCGAATCGTTGCAATTGATGTGCGATCCCGAAGAGAAGGAAGAGATCTTCGGAAAGTGGGTTTTTATGATCCGATAAAAAATCAAACCTATTTGAATATTCCCGGTATTCTATATTTTCTTGAAAAAGGCGCTCAAGCTACAGAAACTGTTTCTGATATTTTAAGGAAGGCGGGAATTTTTACAGAATTTCATTTTAATCAAACGAAAGTCAATTAATGAAATAAAAAAAGGGAGAGAGAAAAAGGGGGGGGTGATTCATATATAGTTTTGTATAACTTTTTTCTACTACCCCCCTTTTTTTATTTTATTCATTTATTGTTGTTACCATAGACCATGTTATTTAATGACAAAAATCTATTTTTTTGATATCATTTGATATAAGATGGATAGAAAAAGATCAAGTGAATAAATAAATCAAGTGAATAAATAAAGTAATTGGACCACATATAAAATTTTGGCATTTTCTCCAATTCGGCGTTTTTTGTTGGAACTGCATTAACAAAGAAATAAACCCGAGATTCTTTCCTATTTCGGCCCTAATTTTTTCTGTTATCTATATTCTCTATCTAGTGCTATGCTAATCCAACACAAGTTTCTTATTATTATTTTTTTTTCATTCTATTTTTCTAAGTATTCATATTGACAACAGTGTATCGACCAAATATAATTCGATTATGTATAAACGGATCTATTTAATTGATCTAGGTTTGATTTTTTACTTCATTCAAAATCAAATACAAAAAAAGTAGGGGTTCCTTAGACTTCTTGTGATACAAGAAGTTTTTTTTTTTTTGTGATAGAAGAGTGCTTTTTTTTGTTAATGGATAACATAAGATGCAGTCTCTAAAAATTAGCTTTATTTTTTTATTAGGGTTGCTAACTCAACGGTAGTTTTGTGATAGAAGAGTGCTTTTTTTTGTTAATGGATAACATAAGATGCAGTCTCTAAAAATTAGCTTTATTTTTTTATTAGGGTTGCTAACTCAACGGTAGAGTACTCGGCTTTTAAGTGCGGCTAGCATCTTTTTCACATTTGTATGAAGTAACGGATTCGTTTCTATCTCCGGTAGAGTTTGTAAGACCGCGACTGATCCTGAAAGGAATGAATGGAAAAAACAGCATGTCGTATCAATAGAGAATTCTGAGAATATTTCATTCTTACTGGATCGGTTCAAAATCTTCTTTGAATTTTTAGTGAGAAAGGAAATGAAATAAATTCAGAGTTGGGTCGAATAAATAAATGGATAGGGTCCTATGAACCCAATTAATTTAATTTAAATTATAGGGAAAGAAAAAGAAACGAGCTTCTGTTCTTAATTTGAATGATTTCTCAATCTAATTACACGTTAAAAATTTATTAGTGCCCGGTATAGGGAAAGGTTTTTTCATTAGTGAATGATTATCCATTTTTTTTAATGAGTCCTAACTATTAGCTATTTCCTATTTTGGGTTGGCAAAAAATGTGTAAAAGAAGCAGCATATTGATAAAGATAGTTTTTCCAAAATCAAAAGAGCAATTGGGTTGAAAAAATAAAGGATTTCAAATCCATCTTGGTTTTCTATACCAAATATTAAATTAAGAGGATAGAGAGTCCGTTGATGAGTCTGCCCATTTCCGAGGTATTTTTTCTTATTATTTCTAAAATAGAATACCTTGTTTTGACTATATCGCACTATGTATGATTTGATAACCAAAAAATCCCTTACTTTAATTTTTTTTTCGTTATTTTTTGTTCAAAGCGAATTTGAAATGGAGGAATATCAAGGATATTTAGAACTAGTTAGATCTCGACACGACGACTTCCTATACCCTCTTATTTTTCGGGAGTATATTTATGCACTTGCTAATAATCATGGTTTAAATGGATCCATTTTGTTCGAAAATGCCGGCTATGCAAATAAATCTAGTTTAATAATTGTGAAACGATTAATTACTCGAATGTATCAACAGAATCATTTGATTATTTCGGCTAATGATTCTATTCAAAATCAATTTTTTGGACACAATAAGAATTTGTATTCACAAATTCTCTCAGAGGGATTTGCAGTCATTGTGGAAATTCCATTTTCCGTACGACTATTATCTTCCTTAGAAAGGAAACATATAGTAAAATCTCAAAATTTCCGATCAATTCATTCAATATTTCCTTTTCTAGAGGACCCATTTTCACATTTAGACTATGCGTCAGATGTACCAATAACCTATCCCATCCATTTTGAAATATTAGTTCAAAACCTTCGCTACTGGGTAAAGGATGCCTCTTCTTTGCATTTATTTCGTTTCTTTTTCTACGAGTATTATACTTGGAATAGTCTTATTACTCCCCAAAAACATATTTCCATTTTTTTAAAAGGTAATTCAAGATTATTCTTGTTCCTATATAATTCTTATGTATGTGAATATGAATCCATCTTCCTTTTTCTCCGTAATCAATCTTCTCATTTCCGGTCAACATCTTCTGGAGTCTTTTTTGAGCGAATCCATTTCTATGTAAAAATAGAACATCTTGTTGAAGTTTTTTTTGATAATGGTTTTCGGAACATTCGATCCTTCAGCAAGGATTCTTTCATGCATTATGTTAGATATAAAGGAAAATCAATTCTAGCTTCAAAAGCTACCCCTTTTCTGATGAATAAATGGAAATATTACCTTGTCAATTTATGGCAATATCGTTTTTACGTGTGGTCTCA